ATACCCCTAGAGTCCACTCCTTCCCCATACTACGAGTGAGAGGGAAAATGTAAAGACTACCATTAAAGCAGCCCAAGCGAGACTTACTATATCCATATGAATTATGCCTCCTGTGTTTATAAAAGAATGATTCTATTATTGATCCATAATCATAGTGGAATCGATGGCACAGAGTCAAAATAGAATTCCGATTTAAGGCTATTGGTGAAGCAATCCAATGAATCAACCAAGTTCCTATATTCTAAGATTTGGGGTGAACCTTTAAACACAACTGCGATACATACACCCTTTATTGGGTATTGGGAAACCAAAAAAAAAATACTCCTATCCAAATAAAACATATAGTAAGACCTATTATTTTGTTAGCCCCTTTGATAAATAAAAAGGGCATTAAAATATATCATCAAGATAGATAACTACCTATCAAAGCTCTCTATTTCCTATTTGATCTAAGCTTTGCTTTCTTTCACAGAAAGAAAGCAAAGAGACGCTTACCGGTATTATATAATTTTGTTTTTTCAATTTTTACTTTTCACTATAAGAAAAAGAAAGGAATAAGAAAGAAAGAGCCGGTTGACCGCCCTGATTTCTGATTTAACGTTTGAGTGCTTTGAGATTCTTGTGAGTTTGGATACAAACTATTCCGGGCCCCCGACGCATCTTATAAATAGATTTGTCATTAATTAAATTTTATACGGAGTTCAGTAAACACTACTTTAGTAGTAGTGTAAGAGAGCTCAAAAGTCTTGAAAGTTTTTTGTACAATTCTTTCTTCCATCCTCGGAGCAAAAAGAAACGGAGTGTTCTTTAGGAACTTTTGGTTACCGAGATTTATCCCTTATTGCTTTAGTAGTTCTGAATTCAAAAAAAAGCTTCTCTCATTATTTTTATTCAATTGAGAAATCAAATAAATGTCCAAACCAATCATAATGATATTCAAAAGTAAGGCTTACTTTATTCCAATTTGTACCGGTTTGGGCCACACTCAAAACCAAAATTTGAAGAAAAAATCTACCGTCTTTTATTTTTAACTTTTATTTTAAAATTTATAAAAAAGAGAATTCTCAAAATGAAAGCGGTGAGAGTCCCCGCCCTTTGCCTGTGCTTTTGCGGGGGGGGATTAAGCATTCGTCGCATTAGATTTTAGATTAAATTTGAGGTTAAATTAACATAGTTAAATTAACATATATAATAAGAATAAGAAATAGAATAACAAATTCAAAATCTTTTTTTTATTTGTTGATCAGGCGACACCCAGACTTGAACTGGGGATAAAGGATTTGCAGTCCCCTGCCTTACCACTTGGCTATGTCGCCAAATCTGATCAAAAATAGATCAAAATGGTGCCTATCCACTATCCATATTCTATGTATTCTTTATTATATATTATAATATATGATATGATTTACATATATAATACATATATAATTTAACATATATTCTACTTCTTCTACTTCATTTATCATTTATAAATTACTTAATATAATATATTTAATATATAATATATTTAATAATATATTTAATACTTATAATATATTTTAATAATATATTTTAATATATTTAATACTTAAAAGTATATTTATACTTAAAGAACTCTATTTTATTTATAGTTAAAGTATACTTAAACAATTGACAATTTCAAATTTTACTAATTTGTTTTTGTTTTCGTTATTTTTTTTTTTCAAGTTTTTTGTCTAGCTTAGATTATTCTCTTTGATTGATTATATCTTAAAAGATACATTACTTGAAAAAAAAAACTCCTATTCTTCAATATTCAATATTAAGAAGAAGAGAAAAATGGATTTCCGGTCATAGCTCCGGAAATTGCAGGGCAAATTGGAACTATTAACCTAATTATTTTATTTTCTTCGAATTCATAAAAGGTTCCGTTTGTATCTCAAACTGTTGCGTTTTCTTAATTAATAAGCAAATCTTATTGATTTACGACTACGACGGAATTTCTCAGTATCAATTAGATTGAATTGAATAATCAATCTTTGTCAAGATAAATATTGACAATAAATACAATAATTTATTATTACAACATATATATTACAACATATATGTGTATATGTCAACCCCGGAGCAGAAATTGTTACACAAATACCGAGACCTAGTTGGTCTCTTTTTTATATTTATTCCTATCCCCTTTTATATTTTTATCTATATCCCTATAGAAAATAGAATTCCCGTGGTTTCATTTTCATTGAATATTTGAATATATGGAATAAAAAAAAAATGATGATTATAATTATAATATAGTGGAACCTCTATTGTCCCAAGTTAAATTATAATAAAAGATCTGATATGCAAAAAGCTAATATAATTACATCGGCATACACTTAATACTTAAGAAACTCCTACTCCTATTGCACATATCAATAACAAAAAAAAAATAGAGAAACTTGTTTTGAGCTGCACTAAAAAGGGAAACTTCATACTACGTCTATATCTTATTCTCTGATTCTATCTTATTCATTTCATACTTATTCATTTCATAGAAATTTTATTTTATCCCGAATCCATTTTTTTTTTTTGTACCCAAATGGATCGTAATATCATAATCATAATGGATCGTAATATCATAATAATAGGTCAAAATGGGATCCATTTGGGTATTCTATACAAGATTCCATAAGTTTTTCTGTTTCCAGGAATGCTTTATCAATTCATTTCTATTTGTATATGGAAAAATTGAAAACTTACGTCGAAAAGACTCTCCCTTCCTATGTTTCGTTTCCGTTTATACGTATGAAATACATATATGGAGTTGGCTAAAATTTCATGTAATTTAGTAAACAGAATCTACATTCCATCATTGCTTGATCGATCCTTATACATATAGTTCGATGAATAGTGAGTCAATAATGGGATTTTTGATAAAGAGGAAACTGAAGATTAAGATGCTCCGGAATGATGGGAATGAGGGAATGTCCACAATACCTGGATTTAGTCAGATCCAGTTTGAGGGATTTTGCAGGTTCATTGATAAGGGCTTGGCGGAAGAATTTCAAAAGTTTCCAAAAATTGAAGATACAGATCAAGAAATTGAATTTAAATTATTTGTGGAAAGATATCAATTAGTAGAACCCGTAATAAACGAGAGAGATGCCGTGTATGAATCACTCACATATTCTTCTGAATTATATGTACCTGCAGGATTCATTTTGAAAACCCGTAGAGATATGCAAGAACAAACTGTTTTTATTGGAAATATTCCTCTAATGAATTCCCTGGGAACTTTTATAGTAAATGGAATATACAGAATTGTGATTAATCAAATATTGCAAAGTCCCGGTATTTATTACCGTTCCGAATTGGACCATAACGGAATTTCTGTCTATACCGGCACCATAATATCAGATTGGGGAGGAAGATCAGAATTAGAAATTGATAGAAAAGCAAGGATATGGGCCCGAGTGAGTAGGAAACAAAAAATCTCTATTTTAGTTCTATCATCAGCTATGGGTTCGAATCTAAGAGAAATTCTCGAGAATGTTTGTTACCCCGAGATTTTCTTGTCTTTCCTGAATGAGAAGGAGAAAAAAAAAATTAGGTCAAAGGAAAATGCGATTTTGGAGTTTTATCAACAATTTGCTTGTGTAGGCGGAGATCCGGTATTTTCTGAGTCCTTCTGTAAGGAATTACAGAAGAAATTTTTTCAACAAAGGTGTGAATTGGGAAGGATTGGTCGACAAAATATGAATCAGAGACTGAATCTTGACATACCCCAAAACAATACATTTTTGTTACCACGAGATGTATTGGCTGCTGCGGATCATTTGATCGGAATTAAATTTGGAATGGGTACGCTTGACGATATGAATCACTTGAAAAATAAACGTATTCGTTCTATAGCAGATCTGTTACAGGATCAATTCGGGTTGGCTCTTGTTCGTTTAGAAAATGCGGTTCGAGGAACTATATGTGGAGCAATCCGGCATAAATTGATACCGACCCCCCAAAATTTGATAACTTCAACTTCATTAACAACCACTTATGAATCGTTTTTTGGACTACATCCTTTATCTCAAGTTTTGGATCGAACTAATCCATTGACACAAATCGTGCATGGACGAAAATTGAGTTATTTGGGCCCTGGAGGGTTGACAGGGAGAACTGCTAGTTTTCGGATACGAGATATCCATCCTAGCCATTATGGGCGTATTTGTCCAATCGACACGTCTGAAGGAGTCAATGTTGGGCTTATTGGATCCTTAGCCATTCATGTGAGAATTGGTTATTGGGGATCCATAGAAAGTCCTTTTTATGAAATGTCTGAAAGATCAAAAGAAGCACAAATTGTTTATTTAGCACCAAATAAAGATGAATATTATATGGTAGCAGCAGGAAATTCTTTGGCCTTGAATTCCGATATTCAGGAGGAACAGGCTGTTCCGGCCCGATACCGTCAAGAATTTCTGACTATTGCATGGGAGCAGATTCGCCTTAGAAGTATTTTTCCCTTCCAATATTTTTCTATCGGAGCTTCCCTCATTCCTTTTATCGAGCATAATGATGCGAATCGAGCTTTAATGAGTTCTAATATGCAGCGCCAAGCAGTTCCGCTTTCTCGATCCGAGAGGTGCATTGTTGGAACTGGGCTGGAACACCAAACAGCCCTAGATTCGGGGGTTTCCGTTCTAGCGGAACACGAGGGACAGATTATTTATACTGATACTCAGAAGATTATTTTCTCAAGTAATGGAGACACTAATACTAGAAGTATTCCATTAGTTATCTATCAACGTTCCAATAAAAATACTTGTATGCACCAAAAACCTCTGGTTTCGCGGGGTAAATTCTTTAAAAAAGGGCAAATTTTAGCGGATGGTGCGGCTACTGTTGGGGGGGAACTTGCTTTAGGAAAAAACGTATTAGTAGCTTATATGTTGTGGGAAGGTTACAATTCTGAAGACGCAGTACTAATTAGTGAACGTCTAGTATATGAAGATATTTATACTTCTTTTCACATACGGAAATATGAAATTCAGACTCATGTGACAAGTCAAGGGCCTGAAAAAATCACGAAAGAAATACCCCACCTTGAGGCTCATTTAATCCGAAATTTAGACAGAAATGGAGTTGTGATGCTGGGGGCTTGGGTAGAAACTGGTGATATTTTAGTAGGTAAATTAACTCCTCAGACAGCAAACGAATCGTCGTATGCACCAGAGGATAGATTATTACGAGCCATACTTGGAATTCGGGTATCCACTGCAAAAGAAACTTCTCTAAAACTACCTATAGGTGGAAAGGGTCGCGTTATTGATGTCCGATGGATCCAGAAAGGGGAGGGTTCCCCTTATAATCCAGAAATGATTCGTATATATATTTCACAGAAACGTGAAATCCAGGTAGGCGATAAAGTCGCAGGAAGACATGGAAATAAGGGTATCATTTCCAAAATTTTGCCGAGACAAGATATGCCCTATTTGCAAGATGGAACACCTGTTGATATGGTCTTCAACCCATTAGGAGTACCATCACGAATGAATGTGGGACAGATATTTGAATGCTCGCTCGGTTTAGCGGGGGATCTATTAAAGAGACATTATAGAATAGCACCTTTTGATGAGAGATATGAGCAGGAAGCTTCGAGAAAACTTGTTTTTTCTCAATTATATGAGGCCAGTAAGCAAACAAAAAATCCATGGGTATTTGAACCCGAGTATCCCGGAAAAAGCAGAATATTTGATGGAAGAACGGGAAATCCTTTTGAACAACCCGTTCTAATAGGAAAGTCCTATATCCTAAAATTAATTCATCAAGTCGATGATAAAATCCATGGGCGTTCTAGTGGACATTACGCACTTGTTACACAACAACCCCTTAGGGGAAGGTCGAACCAAGGGGGGCAGCGAGTAGGAGAAATGGAAGTTTGGGCTCTAGAGGGATTTGGTGTTGCTCATATTTTACAAGAGATGCTTACTTATAAATCTGATCATATTAGAACTCGTCAAGAAGTACTTGGTGCTACGATCATTGGAGGAAGAGTACCTAACCCAGAAGATGCTCCAGAATCTTTTCGATTACTCGTTAGAGAACTACGATCTTTGGCTTTAGAACTGAATCATTTCCTTATATCCGAAAAGAATTTCCGGATTACTAGGAAGGAAGCTTGATCTGGATGAATCAGAATTTCTATTCTATGATTGACCGGTATAAACATCAACAACTTCAAATTGGACTAGTTTCTCCTCAACAAATAAAGGCTTGGGCCAACAAAATTTTACCTAACGGAGAGGTAGTTGGAGAGGTGACAAAACCTTATACTTTTCATTATAAAACCAATAAGCCGGAAAAGGATGGATTGTTTTGCGAAAGAATTTTTGGACCCATAAAAAGTGGAATTTGTGCTTGTGGAAATTATCGAGTAATCGGAGCGGAAAAAGAAAAACCGCAATTTTGTGAACAATGCGGGGTGGAATTTGTTGATTCCGGGATACGAAGATATCAAATGGGATACGTCAAACTCGCATGTCCAGTGACTCATGTGTGGTATTTGAAACGTCTTCCTAGTTATATCGCGAATCTTTTAGATAAAGCTCTTAAGGAATTAGAAGGCCTAGTGTACTGCGATGTGTGATTTGATCAAAATTTTGATTCTACAGATTCCGACTGAGAAGCTGTCATCCCATTCAATCTGATTGGGATGTCCCCAATTCTGACATGTATTTTTGGAGAAGTAACACGAAACTCAGAATTAATGTGTGTATTCAATACTTCCGAGTAAAAGGGGAATTGATCTATGGCCGATTCCGTAACAGATAAATAGGAATTGCTAGTTATACCTCGCGAATCTTTTAGATAAAGAAAGCCATTTTTTTTTTTAGTTTAGAGAGATTCCCATTTAAGTAAGTACCGTTTAAGTAAGTACAAATACAAATATAGTATGGTTACAGGAGTCTATCTATCGCATATATACTTCAAAGATATCATGGCATAACCATCGAGGTGAGTAGAGACCTAAAAGATCGAATGAAAGAGTATGATATATAGACAGACAAAGAAATCCCTTACGAGTCCCCAAAAAGTGTTCTTTTCATTTTTAGGGTATTCGCCGGTTGAGGGGAAGTAGACTACTCAACAACGGAACATTTGTTTCTATTTTGTCAATTTTTTTTTTTTTTTTATTAAGTAATTCAGAATAATATAAATCATTGAGAATAAAGTAAAAAAGGAAAATCCATCATTAGTTTTTAGCGAGAACTTGAGTAAGGAGTAGCTTTTTTTTTTTCGAACAAACTTGACTTTAAAAATGAAGAAGGAATCCCTTATTTATGTAACTACTTGATGTAACTACTTGAGCCGGATGAGAGGAAACCCTCACGTCCGATTTAAAAGGGGGGAATCCAATTCTACAGGAACCTATCTCAATTTTTCTTTTGCTAGGCCCATAGCTAAAAAACCAACTTTCTTACGATTACGAGGTTCATTCGAATATGAAATCCAATCTTGGAAATATAGCATCCCGCTTTTTTTTACTACCCAAGGCTT